AACGTTCAAGAAAGGCTCCAGAAGATGTTGATCGTAAATAACAGGATTGTTTATGAAAAAAAACTAATAAAAATTCGCATTCAGATACATAAGAATTGTACAAGAACCAAAATAGTCTTTTATTTTCTTTTGAAAAAACATAAATAGTTTTATTACTCTGAATAGTTTTATTCAGATTCTGATATTTATGTAGAAAGAATCGCAATAAATGTAAAGAGGGAACATCTTGAATCCAGCATTGAAGGATTTGAACCAAAATTTCAAAATGGATAGGATGGGGTATTAGTATATCTGAAACATTATTTAAATGAGATAATTTGTCCTCTAAAAAAGGAAATATTGAATGAATAGATCCTAAATTCTGAGATTTTGGTATTTCTTTTTCTTCGGAGGAAGATACTAATCGTAGCGAGAATGGAATTTCCACAATGACTGAAAAACCCTTTGATACCATTTGAGAATAAAAAAAATGAGAATAAAAATAATTGGAGTGTCCACCGAATCTATTTTGATTAGAATCATTAACCAAATAAATCAAAAAATTCTGTTGATACATTCGAATAATTAAACGTTTTACAAGTACTAAACTAAATTTATTGTCATAACCAATAAATTCGATAGGTTCGTAAAAAATCGAACCATTTAAACTATCATCATGAGCAAGTGTGTAAATATACTCCTGCAAGAGAAGCGGATATAGGAAGTGTTGTTGCGGAGATCTATCTTTTTTTAAATACTCTTGTACTTCTTCCATTTACATTTTTCTACTTGAAACAGAGACACAAGACAGGAGGCATTTCTTGGATTATCAAATGATACATAGTGCAATATGGTCCGAACAGGGTATATAATTACAGTATATATAGTTAAGAAATAAAGATAGACCCCGGAGACCTAGAATCCAATCAACAGGATCCTTTTCCTCTCCTTTTCTATAGGTTTTATCCTTTGTTAAAAGAGGGTAAAAAATCCTTTATTTTTGCAACCCGATCGCTCTTTTGATTTTGGAAAAAATTATATTCTCTTTACTTTATCAGTATACTGTTTCTTCTACACATCCGTCTCCAAGAGAATAGTTAGGATTTTTTTTTCATAAAAAAATAAAAAATAATCAATGATTTACTCGCATAAAAACCTTTTTCTGCACTGGCACTAATCTATTTTTAACATCCAAATTAGATCGGGTAATTATTCCAATTTTAAGAATATAAGCTCGTTGCTTTTGTTTTACCAAAATTAGGGCTAAAAGACGATATCCATTTATTCACTAGACCCAACTGTAAATTTATTTTGTCTCCTTCCAAAAATGAAAACAATTAATAATATATATATATACAGTTAAGTTAAGGATAAATTAAAAGTTCTATTTTAATTTTAATAAAAAAATTATTACGACATGCTGTTTTTTCCTTCATTACCTTTTAAGATCAGTCGTGGTCTTATATAGACTCTACCAATAGTCTGGACGAATTCGTTGCTTCATCCAAATGTGTAAAAGATCATAGTCGCACTTAAAAGCCGAGTACTCTACCGTTGAGTTAGCAACCCGGATTGTAGATACGATAAAAAAAAAATTTTTGATCCCATCCCGCCAAAATAAAAAGATTGAACTAGCAACAAATTAAATTTAAAAGAAAGATTTTTTTAATCAATTATAAACACCAATCCACTAAAATAGGTGGGATTGGATTAAAAAATAATAAATTCTCAAATAAATTCTCATATAGATATATCTAATATCTATAATAAAAACTTATACCTATTTTTCTCTTGATCCATTCCATTTTTTTTTTTTTTACGTCTTGTATACCAGTAAATTCAGTAAACACATCCTTATGACTAAGGTGACTAAGGCTAAAGCGAAGGAAAAAAAAATAAATATGAGGCAGGAATAAACAGATCCATTTTATTTATCTACGATCAAATTATATTTGTTCGGTACACCATTGTCAATATGATATAGAATGCTGAGAAAAAAATTCTAAATAAATCAAATTAAGGCCTTGTGTTGGATTGGCACAATATAAGTAAAAAAATAAATTTGAATGCAAAAATAAATAAAGGCAGGGTAGAGAAAAATATCGAGTTGATTCAATCAAAAGAGGTACAATAACCAAAATTCACCCTGTCTTTGTCGGTAAATTAAATTCCCACAATAAAAAATAAATAATAAAATAATGAGTGAGCAAAAAAAAGAGCAAACAAATTATGGAGAAATAATTATACAAAGTATAGATGCTAGTACCCTCTCTTTTTTATTCAATTTTTTTTAATTTAATTAAATTAACAGTTAACCCAATATTCCTTCTTTAAATAATTCTGTCTTCCTTAAAATATCATGAACAGTTACTGTGGGTTGAGCGCCATTTTCAAGGAAATATAGAATAGCGGGAACATTTGAATAGGTTTGATTCTTTATCGGATCGTAAAAACCTACCTTCCGAAGATCTCTTCCTTCTCTTCGGGATCGAACATCAATTGCAACGATTCGATAGATGGCTCATCGGGATAGATGTAGATAAACAATGCCCCCCCCTAGAAACGTATAGGAGGCTTTATCCTCATACGGCTCGAGAAAAAATGATTCTAATTTCTGTATATAACGGCAAATATATCCATAAAATACTGAAGAAATAATGAATTAGACTATGATTAAAGTAGTTTTTTCTTCCTCTTTCCTTACGAAAGTTAAAAAGATCTCATTCGTACTCATAACTCAAGTTGGGTAATTCTGAGGAAATCCTTAGATATTTATTGAGCCGTCTCTAACTTCTTTTGTTTGTCTCGAATCAATTTTTATTCCGCATTTTGATCCAATTGTTGAGACAATTGAAAATAGTGTTTCCTTGTTCCGGAATCCTTTATCTTTGTTTTGTGAAATCATTGGGTTTAGACATTACTTCGGTGATCCTTACTCCTTTCAAAAGGGCAGCAACATACCCTTTGTTTGTTTTTTTTTTTCTTTCTATAGAAAAAAATAAGAGAGATTGATTCCCTTGTGATACACTTTTGATCGAAATAGTTTTATGAATTCCGACAAATATTACTTATTTTATTTTTTATTTCAAACTTGTTTGAATTTTAACCCTATTTAAATTTATATAATTTATCCATTTATATTAAAAATTTATATTAGAGAGGATATATTTACAAAGTTGGTTCAACTTATTGATTTTTATTGTCACTAACCCTAGATTCTTCCCCCCGATAAATGAATCTCAATCCTTTCTGCTCGAGCTTCATCATGTACTTTTTATTTAGATTAGAACCCAACACAAATTAGGTTCCTATTAAAAAGAACAAACTATGTCGAGCCAAGAGCATCTTCATTCTTATAGAAAATGGCGGATGTAAGAATCCACAGTCAATCATGTCCTTCAAGTCGCACGTTGCTTTCTACCACATCGTTTCAAACGAAGTTTTACCATAACATTTCTCTTATTTAATTTCAAACTGATATGGAATTGATTCAATATGAAATCATGAATAGTCATTGGATCAACTGATATATGTATATATTATTATATATTATGATATGGCCGGCCGTATAGTTTTGATTTTATATTATATCTATAAATAGTCTCTATAATATTAAATTATAGAGACTATTTATAGATATAATAATATTTTCCTTTCCTTACTTTCCGGAAAAGTCTTACTCAGGAAGGATCCCTTTTTTAACCCCATATCATATTAATAGAATGAAATACAATACATAAGAATGAAATACAATACATAACAAAAAAAGAATAAATGAGTTTAGTTTGCTTAAGATTTATTGAAATTTTCAACAGATTGTTCGGGACGATCAATCATGAAGGATCCTTTTTTTTCTTGAACAAATAAATTAAAAACCTCAAAGAAAGGGGCTCTAATGAATTCCCAATTCCAGAATAAAATCTATTTTTAATCAAATAAACTATTCCAATGACCCACGAAGGTTGGAAAGTTTATCGATAATATATAGATTTATTGCACTTCTTCGAATACCAAAGCAAAGATTTATATCATAAAAATTAAGTTAAAAAATTAAAGATCTTTATTTCCAACTGCATTTGACACTTGATTCTGTTTGTAAGAAACAAAAAAATTCTTAAGAATCATTCTTAGAATTCAGAACGAAAGATTGTTCTCTTTAACAATTTTCTGTTTAATGTTGGAAACAATGTGATCCAATCTGCCCTTTATAGCAGAAAGGGTCTGGGACGGAAGGATTCGAACCTCCGAGTAACGGGACCAAAACCCGTTGCCTTACCGCTTGGCCACGCCCCATTTGAATTTCTATTCAACACTAATAAATACTAATATTATATTAGTATTGGTTATTCGTCAATTCTAGTATGTAATATATTGTTGCTAGGTTTCTATACATATAGAATCAAAAAATTCATTGATCATTACATTGAATTCTATTAAGATATTGTATGAAAGTATAATTCTTTGTATTCTCGTTTGAGAATTGAAAGGGGTTTTTGATTTGGGATAGTTCAAAGAAAAAGAAGGATTTTTTGGCCTGCCTTTTTCATTTTTACCTTATATTATAAAAATGACTCAATCAAAATTAAATTATCTAATCTACAAGAACGAAATTTTTGTTATGCTTAATATCTTTAGTTTAATCTGTATCTGTCTTAATTCTATCCCTTATTTGAGTTCGAGTAGTTTTTTCTTCGCCAAATTGCCCGAGGCTTATGCTTTTTTCAATCCACTCATAGACATTATGCCTATCATACCTCTATTCTTTTTTCTCTTAGCCTTTGTTTGGCAAGCTGCTGTAAGTTTTCGATGAAATTTTCAATATTCTCCTAAATTCATGATTTTTTGAAAAAAAAAAAAACACACACTTCATTATAGCATATGCGGTACGAAAAAAATGGGTAATCTATTCCCCTAAAAAAATGATCTTGGAGATTTTGTAATGCTTACTCTCAAACTCTTTGTTTATACAGTAGTGATATTCTTTGTTTCTCTCTTCATCTTCGGATTCTTATCTAATGATCCAGGACGCAATCCTGGACGTGAAGAATAAACATAAGACATTTTTAGCTTTGCTTTTTTTAGGAATTCTTTATTCCATTAACTATTTTAATCAAGGGATACAGTGATGAGGGATAGCGGAGAGAGAGGGATTCGAACCCTCGGTATAAATAAAAATCGTACAACGGATTAGCAATCCGCCGCTTTAGTCCACTCAGCCATCTCTCCCAACTCAAAATTGAAAATTTTTTATGTGATATAACAGGTAAAATAAAATAGCTTCTTATTATAATAGAAAAATATAAAAAACAATCAATTCAATATATATATATAAATATTATGATGATATTATACGATATAAAAAATTTTGATCAGATCAGCAATTCAATTTATATAATGATTTAAAACAGATATCACCAATAGAAAGACTACCTTACTTTTTTATTTTGTACGAAAAAACCCTGGCCCGCTTAAGTACTGGTCGGGCAATTTCTATTCTCATTCTATGATGGAAGTGTCAAATCTTAATTCTTATTATTTCAAATCTTAATTCTTATTATTTAAGAATTAAGATTTGTTATTATTTTACTAAATTTATTTACTTTAACTGTAAAAAAACATATACAGACACATATCATACATTATACATATATTAAAGAAACAATAAACTCAAATATTAAACACATATATTTTATATTTATTTATAATTTAATATTTATTATTAAATAAGTCTTTTTTTGTTCTTCGCCTTGCCTTTTTTTTTTTTTTCTTCTTTAATTTAAGTTTCTAGCGGGGTGAAATAGATGTTAACGCTATAATTTTCATAATTCTGATGCTATCTTGGTTTGAGGTTCATCTCCTTTATTCGACAAAGGTTCCATTCATATACAATAATGAAATTGTAGCGGGTATAGTTTAGTGGTAAAAGTGTGATTCGTTCTATTAACCCCTTAAATAGTTAAGGGGTCTTTCAGTTTCCGACAAAAAAACTTTATTTCTTAAAAAGGTTTAATCCTTTACCTCTCAATGGCATATTTGAGGAAGAATATAACTTCTCACGATTTGTATCCAAAAGTCAATTAGAAATTTAATAAAGACAAAATTGGATTATGGGATCGCGAAGCATAATTTTTTTGAATTGGATCAACTCTTCCAATTGAATGAGTATGAGTAAAGGATCCATGGATGAAGATACAAAAGTTTATTTCCAATCGTAACTAGATCTTCAATTTTTTTAAGGGGAGATTGAAGCCCATAGCTATAAAATGATGTTTTTGGTTTACTAAAACCATCGGCGTATTGTTTCAGCTCGGTGGAAACCAAATTCTTTTCCTCAGGATCCTGTGAGTTGAGTAGAAATAGGGAACGAAGTAACTAGACTAAACGGATTTGGATTTTATATGATCCCCCTCGTCTAGAGGGATCATCTAGAAAGTGAGTAGCTTTGGATGCATTCAGACAGAAAAGCTGACATAGATGTTATGGATATCATTTTTTATCTGGGACTGGGAATACATCGATTTTCCATAAAGGAGCCGAATGAAAGCAAAAATTCATGTTCGGTTTTGAATTAGAGACGTTAAAAATAATCAACAAACGTCGACTATAACCCCTAGCCTTCCAAGCTAACGATGCGGGTTCGATTCCCGCTACCCGCTTAATACATACAATACTTACTACATTCCTTTCCTTATTATGTTTGGTATGCATCCTTATTTTTTTTATTCCCTAAAGGATTTTCCTTGTAATCGTAATCAAATTTTATCCTAGAGAAAGAAAGAATTTGAAAAGTTAGGAATGAAAAGCGTCCATTGTCTAATGGATAGGACAGAGGTCTTCTAAACCTTTGGTATAGGTTCAAATCCTATTGGACGCAATTTATTTACATCTTTATTTTTTTTTATAGCTATGCCAAGAAACCCATTTTTAATGATTCAAATCAGAACTATATTATTATTCTTTAAGAATAAGAGTGATGAATTTATGTTTGTTCCTGAAGTAGAAACTGTTCGATCTGTTCCGGAATAACTTCCTTCAAAAGAGCTTCCGCTTGCTCGGTGAGTGTTTTGGTAGAAGATATAATTTCTTGGAATTGAGGTTTATTCTTTTTTAAGTAGGTACGTAATTGAACGAGAAATTTTTTTACCTGTCCGACTTCTAACGGATCAAGATAGCCATTCGCTCCGGTATAAATAGTAACTACCTGTTCTTCCACCGGAAGAGGGTCTGCTTGGGATTGTTTGAGTAATTCGCGTAATCGTTGACCTCTTGCCAATTGATTCTGAGTAGCTTTATCGAGATCAGAAGCAAATTGTGCAAAGGCTTCTAATTCCGCGAATTGAGCTAGTTCCAATTTTGATTTGCCGGCTACTTGTTTCATGGCTTTAATTTGAGCTGCGGATCCTACTCTAGAAACAGAAATACCCACATTAATAGCGGGTCGTATTCCAGCGTTGAATAGATCGGCGGATAAAAATATTTGTCCATCCGTAATGGAAATTACATTAGTAGGAATATAAGCTG